AGGTATTTATCCTGCAGTGGATCCTTTAGATTCAACGTCAACTATGTTACAACCTCGAATCGTTGGTGAGGAACATTACGAAACTGCGCAAAGAGTTAAGCAAACTTCACAACGTTACAAAGAACTTCAGGACATTATAGCTATTCTTGGGTTGGACGAATTATCCGAAGAAGATCGTTTAACTGTAGCCAGAGCACGAAAAATTGAGCGTTTCTTATCACAACCCTTCTTCGTGGCAGAAGTATTTACTGGTTCTCCAGGAAAATATGTCGGTCTTGCAGAAACAATTAGGGGGTTTCAACTGATCCTTTCCGGAGAATTAGACAGTCTTCCCGAGCAAGCCTTTTATTTGGTGGGTAACATCGATGAAGCTACCGCGAAAGCTATAAACTTAGAAGAGGAGGGCAAATTAAAGAAATGACCTTAAATCTTTGTGTACTGACTCCTAATCGAATTATTTGGGATTCAGAAGTGAAAGAAATCATTTTATCTACTAATAGTGGTCAAATTGGCGTATTACCAAACCACGCCCCCATTGCCACGGCTGTAGATATAGGTCTTTTGAGAATACGCCTTAACAACGACCAATGGTTAACGGTGGCTCTGATGGGTGGTTTTGCTAGAATAGGTAATAATGAAATCACCATTTTAGGAAATGATGCGGAAATAAGTACTGACATTGATCCGCAAGAAGCTCAACAAGCTCTTGAAATAGCTGAAGCTAATTTGAGTGGAGCTGAGGGTAAGAGACAAGCAATTGAAGCGAATCTAGCTCTCAGACGAGCTAGGACACGAGTGGAGGCTGTCAATGTTATTTCCTACTAGTTAAGTCATTAGATCAAAATAAAAAGAATAAGTTTTTTAAAAGTTCTTTATATATACACCACATGTTGATTTTGCTAATTGAACACAATCAAGTCTAATCTGATAAAAAAAAAGATGGGTAGAAAAACTTATTAGATATCATTTCATCGACTCCAGTATCTAATAAGTTCTACCTACTATTGGATTTGAACCAATGACTACCGCCGTATGAAAGCAATACTCTAACCACTGAGTTAAGTAGGTCATTTATCACTACAAATAGGAACCCATCACTTCGGGAATTATAGATAGAATAGGATTTCCAAGCAATACTAATTTCTTTCTGTTAAGCTTAAATAAAATAAATAAATCAGAGAGCTATCATGTGGGATTATGAAATATCTATCTTGACAAGAAATTGTCTATATGTTAAGATGTCTATAACAAGGGCTATAGCTCAGTTGGTAGAGCACCTCGTTTACACGTGCGCCAATGCTTTTCAAAGGAGCCAATTATGCAATGAACATAATTGATCGTATTGAAAAATTGATGTCTTACTCCATTCCATAGGTTCGAGGGAACAAGAGAACAATAGCCTGACCTGACAAATATTTGGTTCGGTCCGATTCAGGCGCTAATTAAGTTGCCAAATCAAATAGAACCCGCCAGTGATTTAATAGTTGATAAGGTAAATACCCATCCCATTCAATGCTAGGCATAATGAGTATAAGGGACTCAAAAAAACCTCTTTTCGCTCTATGAACTTGAAGGTGTATGAAGTCTCATATTCGACTGTTCCAGCGAGGCGATAGAGATTCTATTTAACTTAGGTTAATCTAGGCCGAAGGCAGACCTAAGTCAACGTAATACTTCCTTGAAACACTTTGGTATTGCTCCTAGATCAGAATACAAATAATGAATAATAGCACATGGAGCCATCTCATTATCTTCCTCTAAAGATAAAATATGGTAGAATAACTGATCTTTACATCAGTTGATGGAAGAGCCCAATGCAACAAAATGCATGTTGGGTCTTTGAAACAGTTCAAATCATTTCGATAATAATAAGTTTGATCCGTTTTACCGAGAAGGTCTACGGTTCGAGTCCGTATAGCCCTATAATCCTAATATATTTTATATTATTTTAGTATAGCTTTAATTTCCTCATAGTTGTGGCCAGGTATCGTAGAAATGAAAGCATTATCAAATCTTCATGTAAATACATAAGATAAGTACAGAAAAAAATTTCAATAGATCTAATCTGTACTTCTCAAATTTCGTATAAATTACTCACCCTTTCTCATTAATAATCGTGGATGAATTAAATATTACTTTTTCTCTTTTGCTGTACATGATCAAAGAGTTAGCGACACGCTTTTGTTTTTGTATACCGAATCCCAATCAATTTAGGAAGTGGAAATCATGACATGATTCCGACTAAAAACTTCAACCTGACCCAACGAAATCTAATCCTAAGTAGCATGGGTCTAAGACGTATTCTTTTCTTGGTCTTAGGTCTTGTATTTGTAGAAAACCCCTGTCCTGACTAATCACTAATCTCTTTTTGGCAGAACAATAGAAACCTTATTGATTGATTCACAAATAATGGAGAGATAATGAATTGGTACTAAAGGATTAACGTTTCTTATTCTATATTCTATGAGTCGGGGGGGGTTGGGTTGGGTTGGGGGTTTGA